CGTTGAATTTTATTTTTCCATTAGAAGGGGCTCGCACATGTTCTGCAGTACCCCCTGTGAATACTCCGCCGGTATGAAAAGTTCTTAATGTTAATTGAGTGCCCGGTTCTCCAATAGATTGACCTGCAATAATACCTACAGCTTCTCCCAATTCGACCAGGTCGTCATGAGCTGGACTTCGGCCATAACATAATTGACAAATCCAAGACGTACTCCTACAAGTAAAGGGAGTTCGAATAGAGATTGGTTGTGCTCTAAAAGTTATGAATCTATTGACAAGTCCAACTCCAATATCTTGATTTCTAGTAGCAATGCATCGCGAACCTATATATATATGATCTGCTAATACACGCCCAATTAATGTTTGGATAAAAATCCTGTCCGCCATCATTCCATTTCGAGGACTTACAGAAATACCTCGGACGGTTCCGCAATCTGTTCGACGTACAATAATGTGTTGAACTACTTCAACAAGCCTGCGCGTTAGATATCCTGCATCTGATGTTCGGATAGCGGTATCCACAACTCCTTTACGGGCTCCGTAACAAGAAATAATATATTCTGTTAAAGAGAGTCCTTCGCGTAAATTGCTTTGAATGGGTAAATCAATCATTTGCCCTTGGGGATCCGACATTAATCCTCTCATACCTACTAATTGATGTACCTGAGATGCATTTCCTCTGGCTCCCGAAAAAGACATTATATGGACTGGATTAAAAGGATCGGTCATCCGAAAATTAGGATTCATTTCTTGTCGCAAATATTCACTTGTGGCATACCAGATCTCGATCGATTGACGTAATTTTTCTACCGCGTGTACATTCCCATAATGATGGTGTTTTTCCAAAATAAAACTTTGTTGTTCAGCGTCTTGAACTAGCCATCTTTTAGAGGGTATTGTTAAAAGATCATCAATTCCTAATGAAATGGATGCGGCGGTAGCTTGTCGGAAACCCAGAGTCTTTACTTGATCCAGGATATGTGATGTATATCCTATTCCATAGTGATCAATAAATCGACTAATAAGTCGTTTCATGGCAGTTCCGTCTATCATTTTATTGTGAAAGACCTGAGTGGGTCGTTCTGCCATCAGTACCTCCATATTGCGCTGAGTAGAATTTGACAATGGGTTTGAGTCAGTGATTGTAAAACTTCCTTTTCTAGATCTTGATTCACGTAGAAATTCTGCAATTGCAATTATAGTACTAGTTAACCCGGCGAGACTCGAATTCCCCCTGGTAGCATAGAATTCCAACAGCCCTGCCAAAACCCCTGTATGGCTTCTTCTATTTCTCGATAAAGAGAAATATGACCGAGAGTGGTTCGAATATATATATAAAGAATTTCTTTTTTTATACTTCTTACTATTAGATAGTGTCCATAAATCTCATAATAGGTCCCCAAAGATTCATAGTGAATTTCGATGGGAGTTTCTCTTGCAGCAATAACGCGTTGATCTAGTCGCCACCGCAGCCACAAGGGACTACCTAAATTGATGCGTTTTTGCCGATAAGCTCCAATTGCATCATAGGCATTAGAAAAAAAAGGTTCTTTTTTTTTTGTATACTTATAGTTATTATCTTCATTTTGATAGTTTATATGATTACATGGATTATACCTATTTACACAAATACCCCGACGATTTCCACTCGTTAAGAAATATAGTCCACTAAGCATATCTTGAGTTGGTGCAGAAATGGGATCTCCTATAGTTGGAGACAAAAGATTCATATGAGAAAACATAAGTAAACGTGCCTCTGCTTGAGCCTCCAAAGATAAAGGCACATGAACAGCCATTTGATCCCCGTCAAAGTCTGCATTGAAGCCCTTACAAACTAATGGATGTAAACAAATAGCACGCCCTTCCACTAAAATGGGCAGGAATGCCTGTATGCCTAATCTATGCAGAGTAGGCGCTCTATTCAGCAATACAGGATGGTCATCCAGAATTTCTTGAAGTATTTCCCATACAATCGGTTTTTTTTTTCGAATTTGACTTTTAGCAACTCCGATGTTCGAAGCAAGATGTTTTCTAATTAGGTCACGAATTACAAATGCCTGGAAAAGTTCTATTGCTATTTCGCGAGGCAATCCACATCGATGTAATGAAAGTGAAGGGCCCACGACAATCACTGACCGCCCTGAATAATCGACCCGTTTACCAAGCAAAGTCTCGCGAACTCTTCCTTCTTTGCCTTCAATTACATCTGAAAGAGACTTGTAAACTCTATTATGATCATCCCTCATCGGTTGTCCGCAAATTCCATTATCAAGAAGTGCATCCACGGCTTCTTGCAGCAATTTTTCCTGAGATATTATTAATTCTTCTGGCGTAGCTATACTTGTTGTTAATAGATCTGTAAGAGTATTATTCCGATAGATAATTCTTCTATAGATTTCATTAATATCCGAGGTCACTAGTTTATCCTCATCTATATGATAGATTGGTCTCAACTCAGGAGGAAGAACTGGTAATAGACGCAAAACCATCCATTTTGGT